CAAGAACGAGACAAAGAACTAATGCCCCCTTCCGGTATCTCGATTGAAATACCTATCAATGGTATTTTTCGTAGAAATAGTATTCTTGCTTATTTCGATGATCCTCAATACAGAAAAAAGAGTTCAGGAATTACTAAATATAGGACAATTTTCAAAAAAGAGGATTTAATTGAGTATAGAGGATTCAAAGAATTTAAGTCAAAATACCAAATGAAAGTAGATCAATTTTTTTTCATTCCCGAGGAAGTGCATATTTTACCCGAATCCTCTCCCATAATGGTACGGAACAATAGTATCATTGGAGTAGATACACCAATAACTTTGAATAGAAGAAGCCGAGTAGGCGGATTGGTCCGAGTGGAAAAGAACAAAAGGGGGATTGAACTAAAAATCTTTTCGGGAGATATCCATTTTCCTGAAGAGATAGAAAAGATATCCCGACACAGTGGCATCTTGATACCACCCGGAACGGTAAAAAAAAAAAATTCTAAGGAATCAAAAAAATTTAAAAATTGGATCTATGTCCAATGGATCGCACCTACCAAGAAAAAGTATTTTGCTTTAGTTCGACCCGTAATTATATATGAAATCGCGGACGGTATAAATTTAGTAACCCCTTTCCCCCAGGACCTGTTGCAGGAAAGGGATAATCTGGAACTTCAAGTTGTCAATTATATTCTTTATGAAAGTGGAAAACCGATTCGGGGAATTTCTTACACAAGCATTCAATTAGTTCGAACTTGTTTCGTCTTGAATTGGGATCAAGACAAACCAAGTTCTTCGATCGAAGAGGTCCGCGCTTCTTTTGTTGAAGTAAGTACAAATGGCATGATTCGAGATTTCCTAAGAATTGACTTAGTGAACTCCAATATTTCGTATATTCGAAAAAGGAATAATCCGTCCGGTTCAGGATTGATCTCGGATAATGAGTCAGATCGCACCAATATCAATCCATTTTTTTCTATTTATTCCAAGGTAAAGATTTCACAATCACTTAGCCCAGATCACGGAACTATTCGTATGTTGTTGAATAGAAATAAGGAATGCCGATCTTTGATAATTTTGTCATCATCTAATTGTTTTCAAACGCGTCTACTCAACGATGGAAAATATCACAATGTGATAAAAGAATCAATTAAAAGAGGTCCTCGCATTCCAATTAGAAATTCGTTAGGACCTTTAGGAATAGCCTTTCAAGTTTCAAATATTTTTTCATTTTACTATTTAATAACTCATAATCCGATCTTGGTAACGAAATATTTGAAACTTGACAATTTCAAAGAAATTTTTCAAGTATTTAAATATTATTTAATGGACGAAAACGGGAGAATTTATAAGCCCGATCTATGCAGTAACATCGTTTTGAACCCATTCCATTTTAATTGGCATTTTCTCCATCATAATTACCATCCTAATTATTGTGAAAAAACATCTACAATAATTAGCCTTGGGCAATTTATTTGTGAAAATGTATGTATATCGAAAAATGGACCAAACCGAAAATCGGGTCAAGTTCTAATTGTTCAAATGGATTCTGTAGTAATAAGATCGGCTAACCCTTATTTGGCGACTCCGGGAGCAACTGTTCATGGCCATTACGGAGAAATCCTTTATGAAGGAAATACATTAGTTACATTTATATATGAAAAATCGAAATCTGGTGATATAACACAAGGTCTTCCAAAAGTAGAACAGGTGTTCGAGGTGCGTTCGATTGATTCAATATCGATGAACCTAGAAAAGAGAGTTGAGGGTTGGAACGATCATATAACAAGAATTCTTGGCATTCCATGGAGATTCTTGATTGGTGCTGAGCTAACTATAGTTCAAAGTCATATTTCTTTAGTTAATAAGATCCAAAAAGTTTATCGATCTCAGGGGGTGCAGATCCATAATAGACATATAGAAATTATTGTGCGTCAAATAACATCCAAAGTGTTGGTTTCAGAAGATGGAATGTCTAATGTTTTTTCACCCGGCGAACTAATTGGATTGTTGCGAGCTGAGCGAACGGGGCGTGCTTTGGAAGAAGCGATCTGTTACCGAGCATTATTCCTGGGAATAACAAAAACTTCTCTGAATACTCAAAGTTTCATATCCGAAGCGAGTTTTCAAGAAACTGCTAGAGTTTTAGCAAAGGCCGCTCTCCGGGGTCGTATTGATTGGTTGAAAGGCCTGAAAGAGAACGTTGTTCTAGGGAGAATAATACCCGTTGGTACCGGATTCAAAAAAAAATGAATGCAGCGTTCCTTGGAAAAAAAAAAAAGAATTTATTTGAGGGATAGATGAGAGAGATATTTTGTTCCATCACAGAGAATTATTTTCTTTTTTTTTCATTTCAAACAATTTATGCAATACATCCTAGCAATCATTTCCAGGATTTACAGGATTTAATGGTTCTTAAGAGCGGATTCATCCGCTTAATTATACGCGGTCATTTGATTTGGTAATAGTAATAAAGATACTAACGAATAGAAAAAATTAATGGCCTGATTGTGTA